GTAAGCTAAATAAATCAATGGCCGGTTTTGGTTCTTTTGAAAATATTGAAAATACCGGTGTAAGTGAAGATCCAATTATAGATGATATGTATAAAGACGTGTCTAATTGTAGTGACAAGTCTAATTACAGTAATGTTGATCATTTAGTCGGGGGCGGATCCAGTCGGAATTTAATATCGGATGAGACTTTTTTCGTTATGGATACTAATAAGGACGGTTATTCCATATATTTTGATATTGAAAATAAAAATTTTGAGATTGACACCGACCATTCTTTTCTAAGTGAGCTAAAAAGTTCGTTTTATAGTTATCAGACTTCGAGTTATATGAATAATGCAACTAAAAGTGACGATAATCGCGACGACCGTTACGTATATGATTCTAATTATAGTTGGACTAATCACATTACTAGTTGCATTGACAGTTATCTTCGATCTCAAATTTGTATTGATAGTTATATTTTAAGCAATAGTGACAATTACAGCGATAGTTACATTTATAGTTACATTTGTGGCGAAAGCAGAAATAGTAGTAAAAGCGGGAGTTCCAGTATCAAAACTAGTAAGGATGGTACTGATTTAACTATAAAATCTAATAATTTAAATGTAACTCAAAAATATAGGCATTTGTGGATTCAATGTGAAAATTGTTATGGATTAAATTATAAGAAATTTTTAAAATCCAAAATGAATATTTGTGAACAGTGTGGATGTCATTTGAAAATGAGTAGTTTCGATAGAATCGAACTTTCGATTGATCCGGGTACTTGGGATCCTATGAATGAAGACATGGTCTCTCTGGATCCCATTGAATTTCATTCGGAAGAGGAACCTTATAAAGATCGTATTGATTCTTATCAAAAAAATACGGGATTAACCGAGGCTGTTCAAACAGGCACAGGTCAATTAAATGGCATTCCCGTAGCAATTGGTGTTATGGATTTTCAGTTTATGGGGGGTAGTATGGGATCTGTAGTAGGTGAAAAAATCACACGTTTAGCTGAGTATGCTACCAATAAACTTTTACCTCTTATTCTAGTGTGTGCTTCCGGAGGAGCCCGCATGCAAGAAGGAAGTTTGAGCTTAATGCAAATGGCTAAAATATCTTCCGCTTTATATGATTATCAATCAAATAAAAAGTTATTTTATGTCGCAGTCCTTACATCCCCTACCACGGGCGGGGTGACGGCTAGTTTTGGTATGTTGGGAGATATCATTATTGCTGAACCCAACGCTTACATTGCATTTGCAGGTAAAAGAGTAATTGAACAAACATTGAATAAGACAGTACCCGAGGATTCACAAGTGGCTGAATATTTATTCCATAAGGGCTTATTCGATCCAATCGTACCACGTAATCCTTTAAAGGACGTTCTGAGTGAATTATTTCGACTACACGCTTTCTTTCCTTTGGATCAAACTTCGATTAAATAGAGCTGTAGAGTACAGTCTTAATTTAAATTTTTTTTTTAATTTACTAAACTAAAAAGGAATGAATTAAAGGAATAAATTTTTTGAAATGAAAATTCTTAACTTATAAGACAAGAGCACGAAAATAACCAATAATATTAATAATCAAAGGGTGGATTATCATACATATATTTCGTGTAGAAACGTGTAGAAAGGTGAATAAAACAAGTTCGTTTATTTACATATTTTTTAGTTACATATGTTTTATTGAATTTTTTTAATAAGTATTTATTAAAAAAATTCAATAAAACATATACTTATATATTCCTTATTTCGGTATATACTCACTTAGGTATACTTAATTAGAATTTATAATATTAGTATAATATAATTATTATATATATATAATATATAAATGGAATTATTATATATGAATTTTTAAATATCTTTTTAACAAACAATATTTAACAATATTAAGGTTAAACTAAAAATATTAATATAAAACAATTAATATAAAACAATAAATAAAAATAACAGGTACAAATATTAAATCGAGGTACCCACTCAATGATAACTCTCAACAACTTTCCCTCCATTTTTGTGCCCTTAGTGGGCTTAGTATTTCCGGCAATTGCAATGGTTTCTTTATCTCTTTATGTTCAAAAAAACAAGATTTTTTAGATACTATAAGGTATAACTCTTATCTTTTTTTTTTTCAAAGCTCACTTTGATCATAACATTCCTATCTATTTAGTAGAATAGGGTATAACATGTGACTTCTTTCGAGCATAAGCTCTTATGTATGCGTAAACATGATATAGGGGTAAATTAAATGGATTATAACAATTTTCAAGCGGATCCGTAGCGAGAAGAATTTAGGAAATGTAAAGTCAATATAGCTATATGTGGATATCTACAGGAAATCGTATCAAAGAAATGTTATTGTTTTAGTTTGGATCTAAGCAATTCGATGAATTTTTCTAAAATAAAAGGTTCACATTATAGTAATGCTGGTTGATGAGAGTTACTTCGGAAACAAAAAAAGTAAAATAAAATTTATTTTTGTTATTCTTCCAATTCTAATAAAAGGCAACTAGGTCTAGTGATAGTATGAGTTGGCGATCAGAACGTATATGGATAGAACTTATAGCGGGATCTCGAAAAATAAGTAATTTCGGTTGGGCCCTCATTCTTTTTTTAGGTTCATTAGGATTTGTATTGGTTGGAACCTCCAGTTATTTTGGTAAAAATTTTATATCTTTACTTCCTTCTCAGCAAATAAATTTTTTTCCGCAGGGGATCGTGATGTCTTTCTATGGGATCGCGGGTCTCTTTATTAGCTCTTACTTGTGGTGCACAATTTTGTGGAATGTAGGTAGTGGTTATGATCGATTCGATATAAAAGAGGGCATGGTGTGTATTTTTCGTTGGGGATTTCCTGGAAAAAACCGTCGCATATTCCTGCGATTCCTTATGAAAGATATTCAGTCCATCAGAATAGAAAATAAAGAGGGTCTTTTTGCTCGTCGGGTCCTTTATATGGAAATTAGAGGTCAAGGGGCCGTTCCTTTGACGCGTACTGATGAGAATTTGACTCCACAAGAAATTGAGCAAAAAGCTGCTGAATTAGCCTATTTCTTGCGTGTACCAATTGAAGTATTTTGAAAAAAGTAACTGAAAACGGAACCCTTTGCAAAAGGGAAAAAACTCAAGAACCCTCTTTTTTTTTTTTTTCTATACCATAACTTAATGTAACGGAAGTTTGTTCTCAATGCCTAGTCGAGTCAAAGTAAACGTATACGAAGGAACCCTAAAACGAAAATTTTTGTGTCTCTCATTTTTTTTTTTGAAATATTTTATATTTTATTTAATAGAACGGTAGTTCTTTCATCTCCAAATCTAACTAATATTCATTTTTAATTTGAAGTGGGTTCTTTTTTATTCTATTTCTGGATTCTTTCTAGATTCAAGGACTAACCCAACCACTCTACTACACCGAAAATAAAAACCTCGAAATAAATGAATGGGCTCGATGACTTGGGATATAACTTATGCTTGATAGAAATATTAGTATCATATAAAGTCAACGCATCAGGTGAGTTCATTAAAACTTCCAAAATTCACAGACGAAAAAATGGCAAAAAAGAAAGTATTAATTTCCCTTCTATATCTTGCATTTCTAGTATTTTTGCCTTGGTGGATCTCCCTCTCATTTAAAAAAAGTCTGGAATCTTGGATTACTAATTGGTGGGATATTAGGCAATCCGAAATTTTTTTGAATGATATTCAAGAAAAGGGTATTATAAAAAAATTCATAGACTTAGAGGAACTCCTTCGTTTGGAGGAAATGATAAAGGAATACCCAGAAACACATTTACAAAAGCTTCGCGTCGAAATCTACAAAGAAACGACCCAATTGATCAAGATGCACAATGAGGATCGTATACATACAATTTTACACTTCTCGACAAATATAATCTGTTTCGTTATTCTAAGTGGTTATTCTATTCTAGGTAATGAAGAACTTGTTATTCTTAATTCTTGGGTTCAAGAATTCCTATATAACTTAAGCGACACAATAAAAGCTTTTTCTATTCTTTTATTAACTGATTTATGTATAGGATTCCATTCGCCCCACGGTTGGGAATTAATGATTGGCTCTGTCTACAAAGATTTTGGATTTTCTCATAATGATCAAATTATATCCGGTCTTGTTTCTACCTTTCCAGTCATTTTAGATACAATTTTTAAATATTGGATCTTTCGTTATTTAAATCGTGTATCTCCTTCACTTGTGGTGATTTATCATTCAATGAATGACTGAAAATTATCGAACCGCCCAAGTATAATATTTGTTAATTTGTCCATAAGCAAAACACTTAAAATTGTACCTATTCTTTCTACCCAGTAAAGGGGTTTCTCCAATATTTCAGAAAAATTATTTCAGTAACTATCAAAATTATAGATAGGGAACTCGACTAGCGACCTACCTAATTTTATTGTAGAAAATTTCGGGATCAATGATTGGACCATGCAAACTAAAAAAACCTTTTCGTCGATAAAGAAAGAGATTACTCGATCCATTTCCCTATCGCTCATCATATATATAATAACTCAGGCACCCATTGCAAATGCCTATCCCGTTTTTGCACAGCAGGGTTATGAAAATCCACGAGAAGCAACGGGCCGTATTGTATGTGCCAATTGCCATTTAGCTAATAAACCCGTGGATATCGAAGTTCCACAAGCAGTACTTCCGGATACTGTATTTGAAGCAGTTGTTCGAATTCCCTATGATCTGCAAGTGAAACAAGTTCTTGCTAATGGTAAAAAAGGAGCTTTAAATGTTGGGGCTGTTCTTATTTTACCCGAGGGATTTGAACTAGCCCCGCCCGACCGTATTTCGCCCGAGATTAAAGAAAAGATAGGAAATCTGTCTTTTCAAAGTTACCGCCCTACTAAAAAAAATATTCTTGTGATAGGTCCTGTTCCTGGTCAGAAATATAGCGAAATCACCTTTCCTATTCTTTCCCCGGACCCTGCTACTACGAAAGATGTTCACTTCTTAAAATATCCCATATACGTAGGCGG